TACTGGTTATATCATCTGCAATCGCCTGAATCTCGAGACGTTCTTCGAACCAATCATAGACTTTATTGAGATAGGTAACCGAATAGTACTCCCCCTCGGAGAACCGTATCTGAAAATTTCATCTCATACAGCTCAAACAAAAAACCAAAGTATTGTTTTACTTGGAAGGGGGCTAGATTTGAAACTTTATAACCAAACCCCCCTTTTTCACGTCTATGAGGCGACGAGTTAGTATTTGTGGTTATAATGCTAAAATCTCAAGTCGGCGCGTTGATCGTTACTGGCCTGTTGAATCTTCTATTTTCCTATTCACTACTTCTTTTCTGTGATTTGTGATTTTCTTTGTGTCTACTCAAGATTTACTCTTCTTTTTTTGATAGGAATTCTCTTGTTAAGAACCTATTAATCGATTGAAACCTCAGATTCATACTAGAACCACGATGATTACTTAAAAGTACAAAATAAGTCCAAAGATTCTATGAGTAAGAACCATTAGAAAACCATTTATTCAACGAATAGATATAATAACTTAAAATAAAACTCAAGTTTTGTACTTTGATCAAAATCAGCTATCAATAAGGGAAATTTGTTCAAAAAGAAAAAAAAAACCTTTTGATTTCGAACTTATAATATAACACTCTTTGGCAAATTTTTTTATAGCCAGCCCGGTCGCGGGGTCTGAATAGTAAGTAGGAATCATAGTTATTGATTGGGATCTATTTCATATATTCTGTTCTCCAGATACTCGAATAAATATCTGACGAGGAAAAACCATCTCTATAAAGATGACAGACTCCTTCTCTGTACTACCAATAGAATCAATTAGAACAAGTCACACACTCATATTCCGGAAATACAGAAAAAAAAGAAATTCCACGATCGAACTACCAATAAAGTAAAGGAATAAGGGGATAAAAATAGGAAACCGAAATACTTTACTTTGTATTCGTATTAAAAATCTAAGAATTACCCTTTAATCTAATTCATTGAAATTCCATCCAGTAAAACGGAAGAATTATAAATTTCTAAAATAATAGATAGGAATACTGCAAATAGAGCCATCGCAACCCCCATCAAAGGAGTGGTTCCCCAGCCAGGCGCTACTTTACCATATTCTGAATTCAATGGTTTTAATAAACTACCTACAGCAGTTTGTCTTGGTCCCGATCTAGAACCGCCCTCAACGCTTTGTGTAGCCATAAATCCTCTTCTTTTGTATTCATTGAGATCTGTTGACTTTGTATACCATTCCGTTGTAAATAAACGATCTTATCATAGATCCATAGATCTATGGTAGTCTTTGAAGTTATCTAATAATGGAAACAGCAACCCTAGTCGCCATCTCTATATCTGGTTTACTTGTAAGTTTTACTGGGTATGCCTTATATACTGCTTTTGGGCAACCCTCTCAACAATTAAGAGATCCATTCGAAGAACACGGGGACTAGTTGAAGTAATGAGCCTCCCAATGTTCAATGTTATGTTGGGAGGCTCATTACTTCAATTAATAGGATGAAAAATCATTTCACTTTTTCGTTGGAACTTTCGGCGGTTCTCGAAAAAAGATAGCGAAAAAAATTATCCCTAGAGTCGAGACTAAGAGGAATGTATAAACCAATGCTTCCATAAATTTTATCATGCTTTACAATTATAGCTTCCATACCTGTTTGTTGTGGATTATCTATGGGATAAAATACGAACAAGAATCAATGAAAAGATTAAAGAAAAGATGCCAATTTATATTTCCACATTAATCTATTCTATATCAACTAAAAAAATCTATTCTATATCAACTAAAAATAAGAGAGAAATCTTGTATTAGACGACCTGTCTTCTTGTCGTTGGATCTCCAAGTTTTTGGAATGCTCCAAATTCCACTTGAGCATCCAAATCCGGGTCAATACCAGCAAAAACATCTCTAAACAAGGTTCTAGCACCATGCCAAATGTGTCCGAAGAAGAAGAGCAGAGCAAACGACGCATGCCCAAAAGTAAACCAACCCCTTGGACTGCTACGAAAAACACCATCTGATTTCAAAGTAGCACGATCTAATTCACAAATTTCACCCGCACGTCTCGCATATTTTTTCACAGTCGCAGGATCACTATAACTGACTCCATTAAGTTCACCACCATAGAACTCAACAGTTACACCGACTTGTTCGACACTATATTTCGATTCTGCCCTTCTAAAGGGAACATCGGCCCTAACAATTCCGTCTCCGTCTACCAAAACAACTGGAAATGTTTCAAAAAAAGTAGGCATACGGCGTACAAAAAGTTCACGCCCTTCTTTATCTCTAAAAATAGGATGCCCTAACCAACCAACAGCTATTCCATCCCCATTGTCCATTGATCCTGCTCTGAACAACCCCCCTTTTGCCGGATTATTCCCGATGTAATCATAAAAAGCTAATTTTTCGGGAATTTTAGACTGATAAACTTTGATTTTTAGCTAATCCAGCGCCAACTCTTCGATATATTTCTTGCTGGAAATATCCCTGATCCCATTGATACCGGGTAGGACCAAATAATTCGATAGGGGTAGTTGCTGAACCATACCACATAGTTCCCGCAACAACAAAAGCGGCAAAAAAGACAGCAGCGATACTACTGGAAAGCACAGTTTCAATATTTCCCATACGTAATCCTTTATACAGACGTTGGGGTGGACGGACACTAAGATGAAATAGGCCTGCTAATATCCCTAAAGTGCCCGCTGCAATATGATGAGAAGCTATTCCTCCCGGAAAAAAAGGATCAAAACCTTCTATCCCCCACGCTAGATTTACAGGTTGTACCTTTCCGGTTAGTCCATAAGGATCGGACACCCATATTCCAGGACCGTACAATCCGGTTACATGAAATGCGCCAAAACCAAAACAAGCCAACCCTGAAAGAAATAAATGAATTCCAAAAATCTTGGGCAAATCCAAAGAGGGTTTTCCTGTACGTTCATCACAAAATATTTCTAAATCCCAATACACCCAATGCCAGATAGCCGCTAAGAAGCACAACCCAGAAAACACAATATGTGCACCGGCCACACCTTCGTAACTCCAAATACCCGGATTCGTTATAGTTCCTCCTGTAATACTCCAACCGCCCCAGGAATTGGTTATTCCTAAACGAGTCATAAACGGTATAACGAACATACCTTGTCTCCACATTGGATCAAGAACGGGATCAGAGGGATCAAAAACTGCTAATTCATATAGAGCCATCGAACCAGCCCAACCAGCAACTAAGGCTGTATGCATTATATGTACAGAAAGCAAACGACCGGGATCATTCAATACGACGGTATGAACACGATACCAAGGTAAACCCATGGAAATACCCCTTTATCAACGAAAAATAGACACTATGTAACTTTATTGCATTAGCAAAAACTATGCTATGAACCTCCAATTATCTTCAAGAAAGGATAATATTTGTTCTAGTCTTTTTTTTTAGTAAAAGCGGAACAATTTGGTTCCTAATAAGAACGAGAAGCAGATCTATTCTATACCCGATACGGAACAATACGCAATGGGGGTAATCCCATTTTCGATCAACAAATGCATCTATATTTAGGAATCCTTCAAAAAAAATAACTATTCGAAATGGTAAACATTTTGATCGATTTATGACTCAAATATGATAAAAGACAATATTATTAAGCCAATAAATGCATTGTTACGCTTCCACATCAAAGTCCAATATAGTACTTAATTCTTTTTTCTTTCAGTTTATGCCTATTGGTGTTCCAAAAGTACCTTTTCGAAGTCCTGGAGAGGAAGATGCCTCTTGGGTTGACGTATAGTGCGACTTGTCAGATATATTTGGTCATATGGGATTTCACCCGTTCTCTCCCCCGATTGAGATATCATGTTTCGGCCAAAAAAAAATGGAATTACCAAGAATTTGGAGCGTGAAATGCAATTTGATTTGAGGAATATTCAAATTCATATTAGCAATTACAATAATTTATGGTTGAATTTTTTGGAACACTAAAATGAAGTCTTCATAAGTAAAGTATTCAGGCTCCCTTTACCTTTAGAAAAAAAAAAGATTCAATTTTTATTTATTACTACATATATCCATATATAATAAAAGATTATTATTAAATAATATTCCATATATTTCATAGTAATCGTAATCTCAAACTTTTCGCTTTAAACCACCCCACAGCGAGGAAAGAAATAAATACAGGGTTACTATTTTGCAGTGATATAAGATATGAACTCAATTGAAAACAAAAAAAAATGAAGTTGTAAAAAAAAAAAGACGTAATACTATTGGCATTTATCCTATATGTACAAATCAAAATGGGGCAGATTTTTACTCGGAGTAGAGCATAAACCTAAAAGAATTGAAAAGACCTATTCAGTAACAAGAAAACAACATCGTGATTAAAATGAAATCGCGATGCAGCAATGCATCAATGATAAGTTAATTCAATATGTTTAATCTTATAATCTTAATTTATTGTTATTGTATTTTTTTTTTTGAGAGGGAAGGGGCACAAAACGGAACTCATTTCATTCTTGAAAAAATGACGAAAATTCGTTTCATTAATATACGAAATTTTCGAATTTCTTAGAATTAAGAAACCACTCTACTCTCAAAACTAAACTAAATATATAATATATATATATATAACTAGTTTCATTTAAAGAGGGCTGGAATCTACACATTGAGGCTTTTTTTCTCAATTTTTGTTGAACCGTATGCATCAAAAGGTGCATGTACGGCTCTTACGGGATACAAATTGGATCCTAATCAACCGACTTTATCGCGAAAGATTACTTTTTTTAGGCCAAGAGGTTGATAGCGAGATCTCGAATCAACTGATTGGTCTTATGGTTTATTTGAGTATAGAGAATGATAACAAGGATTTGTATTTGTTTATAAACTCTCCTGGCGGATGGGTAATCCCGGGGGTCGCTATTTATGATACTATGCAATTTGTTCAACCTGATGTGCAGACAATATGCATGGGATTAGCGGCTTCAATGGGATCTTTTATACTCGTCGGTGGAGAGATTACTAAACGTCTAGCATTCCCTCACGCTTAGCGCCAATGAGTTTTTTACGAAAAAAAGACTATGCATGAAATTAGAAAAATTAAGTAATAATAGCATGGCACATCGAATCCGATATACGAATTTTGTTTTTTCAAAACATTCAATTATATATCGAAAGGGTAGTATGCAATTATTCGAAGAAGTTTTCCCCATTTTGTCTTCGCTATTGTCGGAGACCCATTTTAGCGTCACAAACCTTTTTTTTTTATTTTCCCACCGAAGACTTTTTCAAAATTCCGATATTTATTTATATTTAGTGCTATACTTATGAATATACTTTTGAAAGAGTAACAAAACTAAAATAAATCAAAACTTTGGGATTGCTGAATCACAGAGGAGATAAATATATAAAGCAACGGAGCCATCATAGTATTTTGTTAACTACTTTGAAATCGGAAAGGAAGGATGGTAATTGGGTAGTTTGACGATGTCAATCCGATACAACCGAAAATTTCTATATATTTTCTTTGATGATTCTTTGATGGAAGGTCAAACGGAATTCCATTCGAGAGCCGTATGCAATGCCTAAAGGATGCCCGTACGGTTGTTCTATACTTTCTTGTTTTCTTTATTTCTTTCGATCTCATAATCGAGAGAGAAGAACCTTTTGTTCCATCATCAGGGTAATGATACATCAACCTGCGAGTTCTTTTTATGAGGCACAAACGGGAGAATTTATCCTAGAAGCAGCAGAACTACTTAAATTGCGAGAAACCATTACAAGGGTTTATGTACAAAGAACGGGCAACCCCTTATGGGTCGTATCCGAAGATATGGAAAGGGATATTTTTATGTCAGCAACGGAAGCCCAAGCTCATGGAATTGTTGATCTTGTAGCAGTTGAATAAAAAAGCAAATAGAGGGAATAAGTTTAAATAAATCGACAATTTGTATTTTTTTATTTAGTTATTAACGGATTGACTAATATCTTAGTCATTTATTCCACGGGAAAGGAATTCATAATTAGCCGGTTAGGATCAATCTAAACCAACCCATTCATTATGGATCCGATTCAACATGCCAACTATTAAACAACTTATTAGAAACACAAGACAGCCAATCCAAAATGTCACGAAATCCCCCGCTCTCGGGGGCTGTCCTCAGCGACGAGGAACATGTACTAGGGTGTATGCGCGACTCGTTCAGATCATTTCTAATAGAAAGAGAAAGAAGGAAATCGAAGAAAGAAGTACGTACGTTCACTATATCAAACTAAAAAAGATCTATTGGATTCTTCCATTGGAAATGAAATTTATGGTTTGCGTTGGTGCAAATTGAAGTCACTCTCGTTTCAAAATTGAAGATGATCAAAAATTCCTCATTGGTAACGAATGTTTATCCATTAAGCGAGCAACTATTATTTTGAAAACCCAATTTGACTATGAAAAACGGACTAAGAGGGTCAAGGGTCAGCTCCCCCCCAGCAAATCTTCATAATTCAATATCGTTACTGTATAAGTAGATCGTCTTGTGAAAGACGTTTTTTTTACTAGTCATGGGTAGAGCAAAAGAATGTGAACTGTACAAGTTAGCAATAGTATTCATTAAATGAAGTCGAAGTAAAGGACTCCGGTGTATAGAGAGGACCTCACCGTTTTAGAAAGAACCATAGAAACGATGGAACCCAGGATTTCCCTTTTATATTTTTATATATAGGCATTCAAATAAATTGAATTGATACTAAGTATCAAAAAACGAAAACGTAAAAAATATTCTATTAAAAGAAATTCAAATAAATAGAAATGACTCGGAATAAATAAATCGTGGGTGGGAAGGTTATAGTAGCAAAAGCCATTGGAATTCTTATTTTATACATGGGAAGAATGCGTGCGTGTTGTTATTACTAAACTAGTAAATTGGAAAAGAATAACTGAAAGAAAGGAAATCCATTAGTTATTCATTAAGGTTTCATTTATTCAATGACCAGAATTACACGAGGATATATAGCTCGTAGACGTCGAACAAAAATTCGTTTATTTGCATCAAGCTTTCGTGGAGCTCATTCGAGACTTACTCGAACTATTATACAACAGAAAATCAGAGCTTTGGTTTCGTCTTATCGAGATAGAGGTAAGCGAAAGAGGGATTTTCGTCGTTTGTGGATTACTCGGATAAATGCAGTAATTCGTACTCATTTTGTATCCTATAGGTATAGTCATTTCCTCCACAATCTGGACAAGAACCGGTTGCTTTTTAATCGTAAAATAGTTGCACAAATAGCTATATTAAATAGGAATTGTCTTTATATGATTTCTAATTCGATCAAAAATAAATAAATTATTCAATTTGAAGTAAAAATTGGAATTGTAAGTTCGACTATTGAAAATGCCATTTTATGGAGAATGAACTCCGAGAAAGTAGAATAAAAATGAGTATGATAACGATAAAGTCGCTCAAAATAAAATGAGCAACAAAATCCGTCCAATAAATATCCCAGACAAAAAGATTGCTTCTTCGCCGATTCTTGTTTTTTTTTTTTTACGATAAAATAAATAAGTAGGAGAAATCCAATCTAATCTTGATTGGATTCTCGAATTATTCGAATAAAACTATCTCAGAGTTTGAATTTTTATTCAAATTGAAGAGGAAAGTAAGCCTACTTATTCCGGATTCTAAGACCATTAGCTCTGGTAGTCGATTCACTTCTTTCAAATTGTTTATCATTATTAAGAAAGGGTAATAAAGATAAAATCCGAGCTTGTTTTATAGCAATAGTAATTAATCGTTGTTGTTTTAAGGTCAATCTATTCACCCGTCTGGATAATATTTTTCCTTGTTCACTAATAAATCGACTAATTAAACTCATGTTTCTATAATCAATTCGATCCCCCGATTGGATCGGGGGCAAACGCCTACGAAAAGATCGTTTGGATTTCCGAAAGGGTCGCTTGAAATTTTCCATACTTTGTTTATTCCTTATCTCGAAAATACTATTTCAATCCGATCCAAAATAATTTTGAATAAAAAAAAACCAATCTTTTTTTTTTTTTATTTTGAGTTAATTAAATTCTGTTAACGAAACTAGAATAATGGGGTCTCTCGAATAGAAAATATGTCCTTTTTTTCTTCCTACTATAATATAAGAGTGATACACAAATAAAATGGAGTCGGTTTATTTCTTTATCTCCCCGTGAAGCGTATGTTTATAACAATAGGGACAGAATTTTCTCAATTCCAAGCGACTCGGCGTGTTGTGTCGATTCTTTTGAGTAATATATCTCGAAATCCCCCTTGATTCCTTATTAAGTCCGGTTCGAAGACAATTGCTACATTCCAAAATAATTGTTACTCGGGCATCTTTTCCCTTGGCCATGACCCTCCTTTAGTTTGAGTTTTTGATTCAACCAACTCTTCTTAGTTGCTAATCTTGAAGTGACTAGCCAAAAGAAAAAAAGAAATAAAAAAAAGGTTGCTAAGTTGAAATTATGAAAGATTTCTATCACAATACAATATAATAGAGTAAGAAATATTAAATAGAATTGAATATTTATTTTGCAAGTTTAAGTGGAAGAACGAATTGAAACTCTATTGAATTTAGCTATATTGAATTCGATTTGAAGTTATAGTATATAGTACACTATTTCACTTTCCTATCTTGTATTCCAGTTTTTTCGTGGCCCCCTTTCTGTGCTCACTCGATTTTTTCGAAATAGAATTGAACGCTGAGCTCAAATTTAGCCGAGGTTGAATTCATTTTTTTTTCTATCTTTCCTCCTTTCTTTATTTTGTCTCTAAGTATCTAATTGAATTTTGGATAATTCAAAAAAAAAAAAAAGAGGGGAAGGGATTAGTCACAGATCTTTTGATTCTATCTCTAATCTTCTTCACCCCTTCCCATGTTACTAACTAAACTAGTATGTTTAAAAAAAAGGAAATGTCAACGCATCTGGGAATAAACGATTGATCTCTATCAACAGACCTGCCAAAGACCCGAACCAGAGAGTACTTAGGACCGGTGCCACGGAAAGATAGGTTTTTAGATCTCGCATTTTTAATCCTCCTTCTTTATTTTATGTTTTAATGTTTTATTAAAATATCTGATGGTAATACATATTATATTATATGGAAGTATTTGATATTTCTTTGTATTTTACATGGGATCCCTACGTTCCATGATTGATTTAAGACGATAAAAAACGATAAGATTCTCCCTTTCTTAAAATAAAAAAAAAAAGTACCTTTCTTCCCCTCCCCCCAGTATTCCTTTTTTACGATCAGTTTTTTGATATTCCTATGTATATAAGCATCTTATTTTATAATAATAAAATCTATGTTCTATAATAGGAATAATATTCATATTAATACGAGATTTTATCGTAGATATGAGTTAAAAGAACAAAAATAAATGTTAAGAAAAATTGTCTAGGTTCATATATTAATAGTTAATAGGAATGCAAAAAATGGAAAAACTACGATTTTTGAAAACAAGACGGGGATTCTCTACAATGACAATGTCGACCAATTGAAAGAAAGGGGTGTAGCGCAGCACGGTAGCGCGTTTGTTTTGGGTACAAAATGTCACAGGTTCAAATCCTGTCATCCCTACCCGTTACTTCTCTTATGAGAAGTAACAAGGAATAAATTTCACTCGATTCAAACCACACATCCATTTGTTTATGTTATTCTCGACGCTAGTCTAGGCATTCAACATAAGATTAGAGTGGGGGACAAAAAAAATCTTCTTCTTGGCTGTTAACTTAACTATTGTGATAAGAAGACTTTTTTTTATAATTTATAATAAAGCGCTCTTAGTTCAGTTCGGTAGAACGTGGGTCTCCAAAACCCGATGTCGTAGGTTCAAATCCTACAGAGCGTGATTCTGGGCTTGATTAATCTTTGAATTCTATCCAAATTCAAATAATTGAGCAGAACTGTAATCTGAATTTGACCTCCTCTTTTCTTAAAAAACAAATTAACAGGAGGTCAAATTAT